GGATTAAATTATAAAAAATTTTTTAGGTCAAAAATGAATATTTGTGAACAGTGTGGATATCATTTGAAAATGAGTAGTTCAGATAGAATCGAACTTTTGATTGATCCGGGCACTTGGGATCCTATGGATGAAGATATGGTCTCCATGGACCCCATTGAATTTCATTCCGAGGAGGAACCTTATAGAGATCGTATCGATTCTTATCAAAGAAGGACAGGTTTAACTGAAGCTGTTCAAACAGGCAGAGGTCAACTAAATGGTATTCCCATAGCAATTGGGGTTATGGATTTTCAGTTCATGGGGGGTAGTATGGGATCTGTAGTAGGCGAGAAAATCACCCGTTTGATCGAGTATGCTACTAATCGATCTCTACCTGTCATTATTGTGTGTGCTTCTGGAGGAGCACGCATGCAAGAAGGAAGTTTGAGCTTGATGCAAATGGCTAAAATATCTTCTGCTTCATATAATTATCAATCAAATAAAAAGTTATTCTATGTATCAATTCTTACATCTCCTACAACTGGTGGAGTAACTGCCAGTTTTGGTATGTTGGGAGATGTTATTATTGCGGAACCCAATGCCTACATTGCTTTTGCGGGTAAAAGAGTGATTGAACAAACATTGAATAAAATAGTACCTGACGGTTCACAAGCGGCTGAGTATTCATTCCATATGGGCTTATTCGACCCAATCGTACCGCGTAATCTTTTAAAAGGTGTTCTGAGTGAGTTATTTCAGCTCCATGGTTTCTTTCCTTTGAATAAAAATTCAAAAAAAAAAATATCGAAATAAAATGAAAATAAATATAGAATAGAAGCGATTTCTATGTCTACTATGTCTACCAAGAACTCCCATTTTTTACTAGGAATCCTTTTTTGTTGGATTGAATTAGTTTAGTTAGAGTCGCGAACTTATATTATAATAAACTCTTTAATTTGAATAAAAAACTTTCTATTTTATTAGAAAGATAGATAGAAAGAATATAAGGATGGGAGAATAATAAAATTTCTTAAAGCGGAATATCATACATATTCGTGTAGAAAGATGAATAGGTACACTTCATTTATTTCTCATTCCTTGCACTTATTAACTACTTAATATTATTTATAATAGTTTATAATAGATATGCTTATCATAAGATATCTTTATAATAGGTACAAATATTAAATCGAGGTACCCATTCTATGACAGATCTTAACTTACCCTCTATTTTTGTCCCTTTAATGGGTCTAGTATTTCCGGCGATTGCAATGGCTTCTTTATTTCTTCATGTCCAAAAAAATAAGATTGTCTAGATCCGACGGGACCAAATTTCATCAATTTATTTCAACACTGAATCATAATACAGGATACAGGTATTTATTTGGTACCGAAAATTGGTTAGTGTAATATGGTACGATATGTGGCTTTTTCCGAACACAAATGAAAGAACTGTTATGCATGCGAATGCATGATATCTGCATAAATGCAGTTATATGCGGGCATATCTGGTTAAAAAGGCTCGGCGAATATTTTTATATTTTTTATATTTATAATAGAAAGTCAATGTATCTAACCAATTACTCCTAATGGTTCATATCAGAATAGTGCTAGTTGATGAAAGTTACTTCGGCATCAAGAAGAAAAGTAAAGTCAAATTTTTTTATCAATTCCAATCAAATGCAACGGGATCTAGTATAGTATGAACTGGCGATCAGAACATATATGGATAGAACTTATAACAGGGTCTCGAAAAGCAAGTAATTTTTGCTGGGCCTGTATCCTTTTTTTAGGTTCATTAGGATTCTTAGTGGTTGGAACTTCCAGTTATCTTGGTAGGAATCTGATACCCGGATTTCCATCTCAGCAAATCGTTTTTTTTCCACAAGGGATCGTGATGTCTTTCTATGGGATCGCGGGTCTATTCATTAGTTCCTATTTGTGGTGCACAATTTCATGGAATGTCGGTAGTGGTTATGACCGATTTGATAGAAAAGAAGGAATAATGTGTATTTTTCGTTGGGGATTCCCCGGAATAAATCGTCGCATCTTCCTTCGTTTCTTTATGAAAGATATCCAATCAATCAGAATGGAGGTTAAAGAGGGTCTTTTTCCTCGTCGTATTCTTTATATGGAAATCAGAGGACAAGGAACCATTCCCTTGACTCGTACTGATGAGAATTTGACTCCACGAGAAATTGAGCAAAAAGCGGCGGAATTGGCCTATTTCTTGCGCGTACCAATTGAAGTATTTTGAAATGAACCGAACGAAGAATGAATGTTTTCTCCGCAGAATGGAAGGAGCTTGCTAATTTCTTTTTTAATACAATTGAAGTTTCCTCAGAATATTCGTTCGAGCAAACATGTTAGATTCTGTTTCCTCGGTCCGTTGGCACAACAACCCGCATAGAATAAAACAAAAGTAGGAGAACGTATCGTATATGGAACAACTATAATAAATAGAATAAACAATAAGAAGAAATTTTTTTTTCTATACCAAAACCGTTTTGTATGCGTATAGGGCCCAACTCAATTCTTTTATACTAGTAAAAAGTCTAATAAGTCTAATCTAAGTATGAATTCATCAAATATCCGAATATGTATTTCGTAATAAAGAATTCATCTTTTTAGGTTAGGCCTCAGATTTTGAATTGATACCGTATTCCTACGCTATGGTTAGACGGTACAACATTTAGAAAAAATTACGAGATATCCCGAAATCCTTAAAATACTATATATATATTATTATATTATTTATTATTTTTATTATTTTTTATTTCATAAATTTTATTTTTTTTTCATCCGAAAAGGGGCCTTTATTCTATTTCTATATTCCTTCTAGATCTAAGGACTAAATTATTATACAAAAATAGGAATAGAATAGATCCATAGGTTCGATACCTTGTTATAGAACTCGTGCTTTAGAGAAATATCAGATTAGATAGAGTTGACAAATGAAGCAGTTCATTACCAATTCACAGATAAAAAATGAAAAAAAAAAAAGAAAGCATTGACTTCCCTCCCATATCTTGCATCCATAGTATTTTTGCCCTGGTGGGTCTCTCTCTCATTTCAAAAAAGTCTGGAACCTTGGATTATTAATTGGTGGAATACTAGGCAATCCGAAACTTTTTTGAATGATATTCAAGAGAAAAATGTTCTAGAAAAATTCCTAGAATTAGAAGAACTCTTCTTGTTGGACGAAATGATAAAAGAATACCCGGAGACACATATACAAAAGTTTCGTATAGGAATACACAAGGAAACGATACAATTGGTCAAAACACACAATGAATATCATCTCCATATCATTTTGCATTTTTCGACAAATATAATCTGTTTCGCTATTCTAAGTGGTTATTTTATTCTGGGTAATGAAAAGCTTGTCATTCTTAATTCTTGGGTTCAGGAATTCTTCTATAACTTAAGTGACACAATAAAAGCTTTTTCGATTCTTTTAGTTACTGATTTATGGATCGGATTTCACTCGACCCACGGTTGGGAACTAATGATTGGTTCGATCTACAATGATTTTGGATTGGCTCATAACGATCAAATTATATCTGGTCTTGTTTCCACTTTTCCAGTTATTCTAGATACAATTGTGAAATATTGGATCTTCCGTTTTTTAAATCGCGTATCTCCTTCGCTCGTAGTCATTTATCATTCAATGAATGAATGAAGAACTTATTTGATCTCCTGATATCAATCAAAATCTTTCTTCGCGTATAAAGAAAGCATTTTACTTATTTTTTTTTTCTTTATACTTCTACCTCTTCAAGGTATTCGTCCTATTTTAGTAGAATTATTTCGGTACAATGGCAGACTCGCGGATAGGGAACTATGCTAGCCACCTATCTAATTTATTGTAGAAATTCCTGGATCAATGATTGGATCATGCAAAATAGAAATACTTTTTCTTGGGTAAAGGAACAGATGACTCGATCTATTTCTATATCGATCATGATATATGTAATAACTCGAACATCTATTTCAAATGCGTATCCCATTTTTGCGCAGCAAGGTTATGAAAATCCACGAGAAGCAACTGGGCGAATTGTATGCGCCAATTGCCATTTAGCTAATAAGCCTGTGGATATTGAAGTTCCGCAAGCTGTACTTCCCGATACTGTATTTGAAGCGGTTGTTCGAATTCCTTATGATAAGCAACTGAAACAAGTTCTTGCTAATGGTAAAAAAGGGGCTTTGAATGTAGGGGCTGTTCTTATTTTACCCGAGGGATTCGAATTAGCCCCTCCCGATCGTATTTCTCCCGAGGTGAAAGAAAAGATAGTAAATCTGTCTTTTCAGAGTTATCGTCCCAATAAAAGAAATATTCTTGTGATAGGTCCTGTTCCAGGTCAGAAATATAGTGAAATCGTCTTTCCCATTCTTTCCCCCGACCCTGCTACGAAGAAAGATGTTCACTTCTTAAAATATCCCATATATGTAGGAGGGAACCGGGGAAGGGGTCAGATTTATCCTGATGGGAGCAAGAGTAACAATACGGTCTATAATGCTACATCCGCAGGTATAGTAAGCAGAATAGTACGTAAAGAAAAAGGAGGATATGAAATAACCATAGTTGATGCATCGGATGGACACCAAGTGGTTGATATTATACCTCCAGGACCAGAACTTCTTGTTTCAGAGGGTGAATCCATCAAGCTTGATCAACCATTAACAAGCAATCCTAATGTAGGGGGGTTTGGTCAGGGAGATGCAGAAATAGTGCTTCAAGATCCATTACGCGTCCAAGGCCTTTTGTTCTTCTTGGCATCTGTTATTTTGGCACAAATTTTTTTGGTTCTTAAAAAGAAACAGTTTGAAAAGGTTCAATTATTCGAAATGAATTTCTAGATCCAGAGATTCCTTACCATCAAGTTGGTAAAAAGCGCGGAATTCTTGTCAATCAATACAATTAAATATGTATGATCAAAAAATTCTGTAAATACCTCTGCTTGCTTTGTTTATACTGCTTTTTCGGGACGTACGGAATTCATTACTTCTCTCCCATTCCT